TAAAACTTATAATAATGTAAATAAAAACATTTTGAAACCATAAAAAATATGGTTCGGGACTTTCCTGTTTTTTGAAGTTGTGTGTGTAAATGTTAGTTATCTCAGGGGTTATAATGTCCTTGGGGTTTAATATTCTACTTGCGGCCCGGGGGTTGATGGGTATATATCTTATGTTTTTAATGGGTGAATTGATAGTTAAGCTAGGACTAACCTTTTATGCAGGCGAGGCTTTGTTGGGCCTCGCCTAACATTTTTTTAAATTTTATTAGATTAATCAAAAAAAACTTATAATAATGTAAATAAAAACATTTTGAAACCATAAAAAATATGGTTCGGGACTTTCCTGTTTTTTGAAGTTGTGTGTGTAAATGTTAGTTATCTCAGGGGTTATAATGTCCTTGGGGTTTAATATTCTACTTGCGGCCCGGGGGTTGATGGGTATATATCTTATGTTTTTAATGGGTGAATTGATAGTTAAGCTAGGACTAACCTTTTATGCAGGCGAGGCTTTGTTGGGCCTCGCCTAACATTTTTTTAAATTTTATTAGATTAATCAAAAAAAACTTATAATAATGTAAATAAAAACATTTTGAAACCATAAAAAATATGGTTCGGGACTTTCCTGTTTTTTGAAGTTGTGTGTGTAAATGTTAGTTATCTCAGGGGTTATAATGTCCTTGGGGTTTAATATTCTACTTGCGGCCCGGGGGTTGATGGGTATATATCTTATGTTTTTAATGGGTGAATTGATAGTTAAGCTAGGACTAACCTTTTATGCAGGCGAGGCTTTGTTGGGCCTCGCCTAACATTTTTTTAAATTTTATTAGATTAATCAAAAAAAACTTATAATAATGTAAATAAAAACATTTTGAAACCATAAAAAACGACTCGAGGTTTTCCTGTTTCCGGGGGGTTTACAGGAGCGTTAGTTATCTCAGGAGTTTAGGGGGGTAGGGGGGTTTAACGCGAAAAAGCCAAAAGGGGGTAATATAGATATCTTCCGACTAAATTTCACTACTTTATGTCCTTGAAATCTTTATATGTAATTCTTTTGTAAAGACTTTTCACCACTCATACTATTTCCTTGCTTCCTAAGATGATTCCAACCTTGTTAATCAGATTGCGTGCACTGTGAAATGTCTATTGAAAAGAGAAAAAAAAAAAAAGAACTAAATGCCCGATGGAAAGAACGCTCGGCATGGTGGCCGCTCCCGCTTTTGTTTTCCACCATTAACTTATGCCTTTTACGATAAGTTTATGGGGAGGTTTACAATTTATGGCCCTGAAATAGGAACCAAATGCCAGGAATAAATCACTGCGTGAAACCCCCACAATTTTTATCCCTCACCTTCAATAACCGTTAACATTAAGAAATGGACTTGTTGGTCGGTTCTTACTACATTAAGTATTTGAGTTTGTTGGGATTTTGAATAAAGGTATAACTTGACTTATGAGTGTTTGTGTTAGGTCTTAAATCTTCGCCCGGTATTTATAATTGTTTGTTGATTTTTATTGTTTGCTTTTTGTAAAATTATTCGTATTATATAACACTTGAATGGTTAAATCCTAGATATGGTGATAAAACATAGATGTACTTGAATGCTATATGATATGGTTAATATAAATTAATGTTGATAATACATATATGTATATAAAATTATTGTACATATATTACAAAGAATAGTTTAACTAAGAATCCTGGCTTTGGGAGCCAGGGGTGGGAGTTAAAATCTCCTTTCTTTGAGCAGTAGGGAGGATTTTAACCTCCGACATCTGGTTTACAAGACCAGGGCTCTGACGCTGAGCTACTAGTGCAAGCTCATTCAAGTGCTTTGTCCTCTGCATAGCCTGCTAGTGGTGTAAGGACTAGAAAGAGGAAAAAGTATAAAAAGGATGCGATTTGTCCGATAATAACGAACGGGTGTGACACAGGTATTCCCCCGATTCAGGTGAGAATAATAACGTCTGCGATTAGGGTTCAAAACAAGAATTGTGTAAGTGGTCGGAAAGTGAGGCTTCGTTGTTTAGACGTGTGTAGAAACGGTACGAGTATCAGAATAAGGATGGAAGCTAGGAGGGCTAAGACTCCTCCGAGTTTATTGGGAATGGAGCGTAGAATTGCATATGCGAACAGGAAATATCACTCTGGCTTAATGTGGGGAGGAGTAACTAGCGGATTGGCGGGGGTGAAGTTGTCTGGGTCACCTAGCAGGTTGGGTGAGAATAAAGCTAGACATGTGAGGGCAATGACAAGTACTGCAAACCCTAATAAGTCTTTGTATGAGAAGTAGGGGTGGAAGCTTATTTTATCCGCATCTGAATTTAGGCCGAGGGGGTTATTTGATCCTGTTTGGTGAAGGAAAAGGAGGTGGACCATGGTTGCGCCTGCAATTACAAAGGGAAATAAAAAGTGGAAGGCAAAGAATCGGGTAAGGGTTGCATTGTCTACTGAGAATCCACCTCAAATTCATTGAACAAGGGCGTTACCTACGTAGGGTACTGCAGAGAGTAGGTTGGTGATAACGGTGGCACCTCAAAAGGACATTTGGCCTCAGGGTAGTACGTAACCGACGAAAGCAGTTATTATAACTAGAAGTAGCAGAACTACTCCGATATTTCATGTCTCTTTATAGAGGTATGAGCCGTAGTAAAGTCCGCGGCCGATGTGGGCATAGATGCATACAAAGAAGAAGGATGCGCCGTTGGCGTGAAGGTTTCGGATGAATCACCCGTAATTTACGTCTCGGCAAATATGGGCAACGGAAGAAAAAGCCGTAGCAATATCAGAGGTGTAGTGTATGGCTAAAAATAGTCCTGTGAGGATTTGAATAATTAAGCAGAGTCCTAAGAGAGAGCCGAAGTTTCATCACACTGAAATATTTGAGGGGGCGGGTAGGTCAACTAGGGCATTGTTTGCGATTTTGAGGAGAGGGTGTGTCTTTCGTAGACTTGCCATTAGTGGGTTCTTGTAGTTGAATAACAACGGTGGTTTTTCAAGCCATTAGTTCTGGTTAAAGTCCTGGCAGGAATTATGACTTACATTATGTCTTTATTTTTAATTGGATTAGTTCTAGGGTTGGTTGCAGTTGCTTCTAACCCTTCTCCTTACTTTGCTGCCTTGGGGTTAGTAGTTGTGGCGGGCATGGGGTGTGGAGTATTGGTTGGTCATGGGGGACCCTTTCTATCGTTGGTGTTGTTTTTGATTTACTTGGGTGGGATACTAGTCGTGTTTGCGTACTCGGCGGCGCTTGCCGCTGAGCCCTACCCGGAAAGTTGGGTAAGTGGTCCTGTTGTAGGCGACATGTTGATATATTTGGTAGGGGTGGGGGTGGCTTCTAGTGTATTTTGAGGGGGGTGATATGAGTCTTCATGGGTGCCGGCTGATGAACTTAGTGAGCTCTCTGTCCTGCGAGGTGATATTGGAGGGGTTGCGTTAATGTACTCATTAGGGGGAGGGATGTTAGTACTTAGTGCGTGGGTCCTGCTTCTCACCTTGTTTGTTGTGTTGGAGTTAACTCGGGGGTTAAGTCGGGGGGCTCTTCGGGCAGTTTAACGGGTAAATAATAGGGCAGCAAGGGTCAGGGTGAGAAGGAATAGGGTGAGGTATGTCTTAATTATTCCTTGTTGGGTGTTGCTTGTTGTTGTAATTAAGGGAATATTTGATGAAGAGATTGCTTTGGGACCTACTTTCTCTAGTCAAGTTTGGTCAATCAGTTGGCTGGCAAGTGTCTGTCCTAAAACTAGGTTTAGTTTGGGGGTAAATCGGTGAAGGATCGAGGGGAAAAAGCCTAACATGTTGGAGAAGTGGTGGGTAATTAGATTAGGGGTAACTTTGTACTGTTTATTGGTGAGTGTTGCTAGCTCGAGGGCAATGAGTAATCCCATAATTGTAACCACAAGGGCAGCTAGTTTGAGCAATGGGGGTATAGATATCACAGGGGTCTTAAGAGGGGTAATGCTTGAAATAATTAGGAGGCCAGCGACAATGCTTCCTCATGCAAGTCGCTTTAAAGGGTTAATAACTGCTGGGTTATTTTCATTGATGGGGGAAATAGCGTTAAACCGTGGGTGGCCCATTGAGACAAAAAACACTACGCGGAGACTGTAGATGGCCGTGAATGAGGTGGCTAGAAGGGTTAGGACTAGGGCTCAGGCGTTTAGGTGGGATGTGTTTAGTGCTTCAATAATGGCATCTTTGGAGAAGAATCCTGCCAGAAAGGGGGTGCCTGTGAGGGCTAAACTACCAATAGTGAGGCAGGAGGATGTAAAGGGGGCAAGGTGATGTATACCTCCTATTTTTCGGATATCTTGTTCGTCGTTGAGGCTGTGAATAATTGAGCCAGAACAGAGGAATAGTATTGCCTTAAAGAAGGCATGGGTGCAAATGTGGAGGAAGGCTAGTTGAGGTTGATTTAAGCCAATAGTAACTATTATTAGGCCAAGTTGACTTGATGTGGAGAATGCTACGATCTTTTTGATATCATTTTGGGTTAGGGCACAGGTGGCTGTAAATAGCGTTGTTAGGGCACCTAGGCATAGGCAGGTGGTGAGGGCAGTTTGGTTATTTTCCAGGAGAGGGCTTGTTCGTACTAGGAGAAAAATACCGGCAACAACTATGGTGCTCGAATGCAGTAGGGCAGAGACCGGTGTAGGACCCTCCATAGCAGAGGGGAGTCAAGGGTGAAGACCAAATTGGGCTGATTTGCCTGTAGCGGCAATAATTAGGCCTAGTAGCGGTAGGGTAAGATCCAGGTCTTTCGTTGCTACAAAAATCTGTTGTAACTCTCAGGAGTTAGCGTTGGTTGCTATTCATGCTATTGTGAATAGCAATCCAATGTCTCCGACCCGATTATACACAACGGCCTGAAGGGCCGCTGTGTTGGCATCCGCTCGTCCGTATCACCAGCCAATGAGTAGAAATGATATAATGCCTACTCCTTCTCAGCCAATAAAAAGTTGGAACAGATTGTTTGCTGTAACAAGAATAATTATGGCAATAAGGAAAATTAGGAGGTATTTAAAGAATCGGTTTATGTATGGGTCTGCGTGTATATATCACGATGCAAACTCTAGAATAGACCAAGTGACGTAGAGGGCAATGGGGACGAAGATAACTGAGTAGTGATCAAATTTGAAGCTAATGTTCACGTCGAAGGTTAGTGTGTTCATTCAATTTCATGAGGTGATGATTGCTTCTGCGCCCTCGTTAAGAAAGAGAAATAGGGGGATTAGGCTAACGAAGAAGGCCAGGGCGACCGCTGTCTTAACATGGGAGACCGCCCAGTCGGGGTTTCGGGGGCGAGGCTCCAGGGTAGTAAAGATAGGATATGCTAATAGTAAAAAGATAATGACTAAGCTGGATGATATAATAAGTGATGAGGAGTGCATAGCTGCTACTTGGATTTGCACCAAGAGTTTTTGGTTCCTAAGACCAATGGATGAGCTGTTATCCTTTAGGAGCAGGCCGAGTGAGCCCTGGGGTCCAACCAAGGTCACGGAGATTAGCAGTCTTCGTTGCTGGCGAGCCTCTCTCGGTGGATAAGGGGATTTTAACCTCTGTCTTTAGAATCACAATCTAATATTTTTGTTAAACTATATCTACAGGTGGTTCAGCCTCATACTAATTCGGGCTTTAAGACAAGTAGAAGCAGGGGGAGGAGGTGAAGGGCTATAACTAGGTGCTCCCGGGTATAGGAGGGGTTTAGGCTAATAATATGTGCTGGGAGGGGACCCCGTTGGGTCATGAGGAACATATAAAGTGAATAGCTCGCGGTAATAAGGGTTCCTGCCCCTGTGAGTACGAGGGTTCATCATGATCAACCAAATAATGAGGTAATAATTAAAAGTTCTCCCATGAGGTTGGGTAGAGGGGGAAGGGCTAAGTTTGCGAGGCTGGCAATAAATCATCATGTTGCTATAAGTGGGAGCACTATCTGTAATCCTCGGGCTAATAGTATTGTCCGGCTATGGAGGCGTTCATAATTTGTGTTGGCCAAGCAGAAGAGGGCCGAGGACGTTAGGCCGTGTGCAATCATAAGGATTACAGCGCCGGCAAGACCTCAAGGTGTCTGGATAAGAATACCTCCAACGACCAGGCCCATGTGGCTTACGGATGAATAGGCGATGAGGGATTTGAGATCTGTTTGGCGAAGGCAGGTGGAGCCAGTTATAATTACACCTCAGAGGGCGAGGACAATAAAGGGATAGCTTAATTCCTTGGTGAGAGGTTCCAATATGACTATTATTCGGATTATACCGTAGCCTCCTAGTTTTAGAAGAACTGCAGCTAGAACCATTGAGCCTGCAACTGGGGCTTCTACATGTGCTTTTGGTAGCCATAGATGTGCTCCATATAAGGGTATTTTTACTAAAAATGCAATTAGGCAGCCTGCTCATCAAAGCTTGTCAGCATAAGATGAAAGAGGGGTAGAGCTAGTATATTGGATGGTTAAGAGGGAGAGGGAGCCCGTATCCTTTTGAAGAAGCAAGAGGGCAACTAGTAATGGGAGAGAGCCCGCTAGGGTATAAAACAAAAAATATACTCCTGCATTAAGGCGTTCCGCCTGGTTACCTCACCGAGTAATAATAATTAGTGTGGGGATGAGAGTAGCTTCAAATATAACATAAAACATAAGGAGTTCAGTGGCACCGAATGCTATAATAAGGAATACTTGTAGAGATGTTAATAGGCTGATGTAGGTTCGTTGGCGGTTAATAGGTTCGAGTGCTGTGTGGCTTTGGCTCGCCAAAATTATAAGAGGGAGTAGTCAGCAGGTAAGAACAAGGAGGGGTGTTGAGAGGGGGTCTGTGGCTATGAAGGGCGTGAGGCAAGATCAGCCTGTTTCGGATGTATTTTTTAGTCAAGTGAGGCTGGCTAATGCAATGACTAGGCTGTGGGAGAGGGTAGTAGGTCATAATCACTTGGCAGGGGCAAGCCAGGCTGTGGGGAGAAGCATTAGGGTGGGAATTAGGATTTTTAGCATTGTAAGAGGTTTAAGGTTTGAAGGCGATCTGAACCATGCGTGCGAGCTGTGGCTACCAGTAAGGCAAGCCCTGCGCTTGCTTCACAAGCTGAAAAAGCCAATAGGAGCATAGGAGCCGCAGAGAAACTTGTGGATCCTAGTTGAAGGGTTCAAATCGAAAGTCCAATAAATAAAGAGAGCATCATCCCTTCTAAGCATAAAAGAGCAGAGAGGAGGTGTGTTCGATGGAATGCTAGGCCTGTCAGTCCTAGGGTAAAGGCCGATGAGAAAGCGAAGTGAGCGGGAGTCATTAGACAATTATGGACTTTAACCATAAGCTTTTGAGCCGAAATCAAATATTTTTCTTAAACTAATTGGCTATTCGGCTCATTCTAATCCTCCTTGAATTCACTCGTAAACTAAGCCAAGGGTAAGAAGAATAAGCACGGCCACGGCTCAGAAGAGTGTCAATAAGGGGGAAGTTAATTGGTCCCCTCAGGGGAGTGGGAGGAGAAGGGCAATTTCTAAATCGAAAAGGAGGAAAAGAATGGCGACTAGGAAGAAGCGGAGGGAAAATGGTAGGCGGGCTGATCCTAAGGGGTCGAAACCACATTCATAGGGGGAGAGCTTTTCGTGGTCGGGGGTCATTTGGGGAAGCCAGAAGGATACAATGGCCAGGACTACGGAAAGCAAAATAGTGATGGTAATTACAGCTATTGCTACGTTCATTATCTTTCCTTGGATTTTAACCAAGACCGGGTGATTGGAAGTCACTTATACTAGTTTTAATACTAGAAAGATTAAGAGCCTCATCAGTAGATAGAGATATAAAGGAATAATCACACAACGTCTACGAAATGTCAGTATCAGGCAGCTGCTTCGAACCCGAAGTGGTGCTCGGATGTAAAGTGGTATTGGATTTGTCGTAGGAGGCAAACAGCTAAAAATGTGGAGCCAATAATAACGTGTAGTCCGTGGAATCCAGTGGCTACGAAAAAGGTAGAGCCGTATACGCCATCTGCAATTGTAAAGGGGGCTTCATAATATTCCAGGCCTTGAAGAAATGTAAAATAAAAGCCTAAAATAATAGTTAAGGCTAGCGATTGAATGGTCTGTTTTCGTTCTCCTTCCATAATGCTGTGGTGGGCTCAGGTGACCGTTACCCCGGAGGCAAGTAGGACAGCTGTATTAAGGAGGGGGACTTCAAAGGGGTCAAGAGTTGTAATGCCCGTTGGAGGTCAGCAGCCCCCTAGCTCAGGAGTGGGGGCTAGGCTTGCGTGGTAAAAGGCTCAGAAGAATCCTAGGAAAAAAAATACTTCGGAGGTAATGAAAAGAATCATCCCGTATCGAAGACCTTTTTGTACGGGGGGTGTATGATGTCCTTGAAATGTACCTTCTCGTACGATGTCTCGTCATCATTGGTATATTGTAAGAAGCAGTAGAGCTGTTCCTAAGGTTATTAAGGTTGTTGAGCGAAAATGAAATCAGGTCGCGAGGCCTGATGTTATCAGCAGGGCAGCAATTGCTCCTGTTAGGGGTCAAGGGCTGGGGTCAACTATGTGGTAAGGGTGTGCTTGATGGGCCATTAGACGTTTTCTTGTAGGTACAGTGTTAGTAGGAGAACGAAGACGTAGGCTTGAATTATTGCTACAGCAACTTCTAATAGGGTGAGGAGAACCAGTACTGTTGTTGTGATGATTGCTACGGTTGGTATTAAGGGGAGAAGTACGAAGGCGCCTGTAGCGATTAGTTGAATTAAGAGGTGACCAGCTGTTAAATTGGCTGTTAGTCGTACTCCTAGGGCAAGGGGGCGAATGAAGAGGCTAATTGTTTCGATAACGATAAGCACGGGGATGAGGGGGCCGGGTGTGCCTTCTGGTAGGAGGTGCCCTAGGGCATGGGTTGGTTGGTTTCGCATGCCAATAATGACAGTTGCTAATCAGAGAGGAACCGCAAGCCCCAGATTTAGTGACAATTGGGTGGTAGGGGTAAAAGTGTAGGGAAGAAGTCCTAATATATTTAGGGTAATTAAAAAGATCATTAATGAGGTTAGGAGGGCAGCTCACTTATGACCTCCAATATTTAAGGGAAGGAGAAGCTGTTGGGTAAAACGGTTGATAAATCAACCTTGAAGCGCGAGGAATCGGTTATTTAATCATCGAGTTGTAGGTGTGGGGTAAAGGAGTCAGGGTAGGGTAAGGGCAAGGGCTATTAATGGGATCCCGAGATAGGTGGGGCTTATAAACTGGTCAAAAAAGCTTAGTGTCATGGTCAAGTTCAGGGGTCTGTTTTGGCTTTTTCTGCGCTTTGCAGGGTAGGGGTATTTGGGAAGGTGTGGGCTGTAACTTTAGCGGGAATAACGGCCAGGAAGACCATTCACGAGAAGACTAAAATAGCAAATCAAGGTGCGGGGTTGAGTTGGGGCATGTCGTTAGGGGTGGTTGGGAGTCACCAATCTTTAGCTTAAAAGGCTAACGCTATACCCTATTTAGCTTCCTAGCGAGGCGTCTTCAAGTATTCGAGATGATCAGTTTTCAAAGTGTTCTAGGGGAACTGCTTCCACTACAATAGGTATAAAGCTGTGATTTGCTCCGCAGATCTCAGAGCATTGTCCGTAGAACACGCCTGGTCGGGATGCGATGAAGGCTGTTTGGTTAAGGCGACCTGGGACTGCGTCCATTTTTACTCCGAGGGCTGGGACTGCTCATGAGTGGAGTACATCGTCTGCGGATACTAAGACTCGGATGGGGGATTCAACTGGAATAACCATGCGATGGTCGGCTTCTAATAGGCGGAATTGTCCAGGGGTTAGGTCTTGGGTGGGAATTATATATGAGTCAAAGCCAAGATCTTCGTAGTCAGTATATTCATAGCTTCAGTATCATTGGTGGCCAACGGCTTTAATTGTTAATAAAGGGTTGTTAATTTCATCTATAAGATAGAGGATGCGAAGGGAGGGGAGTGCAATCAGAATTAAAATGATAGCTGGGAGAATTGTTCAGATAATTTCAATCTCTTGTGAATCTAAGATATATTTGTTCGTTAATTTAGTGGTAACTATAGCAAGAATAATATAAAGCACTAGTGTGCTAATCAGGAAGACGATTATTAAAGCATGGTCATGAAAATGAAGAAGTTCTTCTATAACAGGTGAAGCTGCATCTTGAAATCCAAGCTGTGACGGATGGGCCATTAAAAGCAAGACACGCGGGGGTCTAACCCACACTTCCGCCTTGACAAGGCGGTGTAATGTACTCTTTTACTAGTGTCTTATAAAGAAAGTGGCAGAGCGGTTATGTGGTCGGCTTGAAACCGACCTATGGGGGTTCGACTCCTCCCTTTCTCGTTAGTCTGCTTGTACTTGTACAAAGGCAGGCTCCTCGAATGTGTGGTATGGGGGAGGGCAGCCATGTAGTCATTCTACATTGGTTGTTGTTAAATCTGTTGCTAGAACTTCACGTTTGGCGGCGAATGCCTCTCAAATAATAAATAAAAACATGATAACAGCTACTAGGGAGATAAGTGATCCGATTGAGGAGACTGTATTTCATAGGGTGTAGGCGTCAGGGTAATCGGAGTATCGTCGGGGCATTCCGGCTAATCCTAGGAAGTGTTGTGGGAAGAAGGTTAAGTTTACCCCTAAGAACATAATACCGAAGTGGATTTTTGTTCAAGTGCTGTGAAGTGTGTAGCCTGAGAATAGCGGGAATCAGTGCACGAAGGCGGCGACAATGGCAAATACGGCCCCCATAGATAGTACGTAGTGGAAGTGGGCTACTACATAATAGGTATCGTGGAGTACAATATCTAGTGATGAATTGGCCAGAACAATACCTGTAAGCCCGCCTACTGTAAACAGGAAAATAAAGCCCAGGGCCCATAAAAGGGGTGTCTCTCATTTAATAGAGCCCCCATGTAGAGTTGCAAGTCAGCTAAATACTTTAACACCGGTGGGAATTGCGATGATTATAGTGGCAGACGTGAAATAAGCACGCGTGTCTACGTCCATGCCAACTGTGAATATGTGATGAGCTCATACAATAAAGCCTAGGAGGCCAATAGCCATTATTGCTCACACTATACCTATATAGCCAAAGGGTTCTTTTTTACCAGAATAATAGGCGACGATGTGTGAAATCATACCAAAGCCAGGCAGAATAAGAATATATACTTCCGGGTGTCCAAAAAACCAGAATAAGTGTTGGTAAAGGATTGGATCCCCTCCTCCAGCCGGGTCAAAGAAGGTGGTATTAAGATTTCGGTCGGTAAGGAGCATTGTGATGCCGGCAGCGAGAACTGGTAGAGAGAGAAGGAGAAGAACAGCGGTAATTAGGACCGCTCATACAAATAGGGGTGTCTGGTATTGAGAGATGGCCGGGGGCTTCATATTAATAATTGTGGTGATAAAATTGATTGCCCCGAGGATTGAGGAAATACCTGCTAGGTGAAGTGAAAAGATTGTCAGGTCAACTGATGCTCCTGCGTGGGCTAAATTACCAGCCAGGGGCGGGTACACTGTTCACCCGGTTCCGGCACCCGCTTCTACTCCAGAAGAGGCAAGTAGTAGTAGGAAAGAAGGGGGAAGAAGTCAGAAACTTATGTTATTTATACGAGGAAATGCTATATCTGGGGCTCCAATCATTAGGGGAATTAATCAGTTTCCAAAACCTCCGATTATAATTGGCATTACTATAAAGAAAATCATTACGAAGGCATGTGCTGTAACGATTACATTATAAATTTGGTCGTCTCCAAGGAGAGCGCCCGGTTGGCTTAGTTCTGCTCGAATGAGTAGGCTGAGGGCTGTGCCTACTATACCGGCTCAGGCACCAAATACTAGATAAAGGGTGCCGATGTCTTTGTGATTAGTGGAGAAAAATCAACGTGTGATGGCCACAGGTAGGATGGCTGAGTTTTTAAGCGATGGATTGTAGTCCCACAAACAGAGGTTTGAGTCCTCTTCTTACCAGAAGTCTTGAGGTGTTATACATATCAGATTGCAAATCTGAAGATGCAGGTTAGTCGTCTGCCGGGACTTTCCCCCGCCTTTGCCCGCCTTCTAGGCGGGGGAAAGATAGATGGATGCTTGTTGGTTTGAGCGCTTAGCTGTTAACTAAGATCTTGCAGGATCGAGGCCTGCCCTTCTAGGAAGGCTTTAGCTTAATTAAAGTACCTGTTTTGCATACAGGAGATGTGGGGTAGTGTCCCGCAAGCCTTATCAGGGACTGGGGGACTTCCACCCTCACTTAGGGCTTTGAAGGCCCTTGGTCTTGTTTTAACCTAAGTCCCTTAAAGGGTTATTAGTGCTATTGCGGCGGGTGTCAGGGGTAGGAGCAGTAGTGTAGCTATGGCTGAGGTGGCAAGTGGCAGTGTTAGTTGTAAGGAGGGGAGGCGTCATGGGGAGACTGCGGTCAGGTTATTTGGCGAGATAGTTAGTGCCATCGCATATGATAGTCGCAGATAAAAATATAGGCTAAGGAGGGCGGTTATCGCCGCCAGTGTTGCGGCGGGGGCAAGGTCTTGTTTAGCAAGCTCTTGAAGAATAAGTCACTTTGGTATAAAGCCTGTAAGTGGGGGGAGGCCTCCCAAGGATAATAATAGAAGGGGTGCAAGGGCGGTTAGGGCGGGGGTCTTTGCCCATGAGGTTGCTAGAGCATTAATGCTGGTTGCTTTATTAAGTTTAAACATAAGAAATGCTGAAAATGTTATAATAAAATATGTGAGTAGTGTAAGAATAGTTAAGGAGGGGGAGAATTGTAGTACAATTACTATTCAGCCGAGGTGTGCGATGGAAGAGTAGGCAAGAATTTTGCGAAGCTGGGTTTGGTTGAGACCCCCTCAGCCTCCTACAATGGTTGAGGTAAGTCCGAGGATAATTAAAAGGGTGGTGTTGGCACAGGGGGTTTGGACTAATAAGGCAAATGGGGCAAGTTTTTGTCAGGTTGACAAAATAAGTCCTGTGGTTAGGTCCAGGCCTTGAAGTACTTCAGGTAGTCATGAGTGTACAGGTGCAAGCCCCACTTTTAGTGCGAGGGCCAAAGTGACAAGAACAGTCGGGAAAGGGTGGGCAATCTGCAAAAGGTCTCATTGTCCAGTTAATCAAGCGTTGGTGGTGCTGGCAAATAGTAGTATAGCTGCTCCGGCAGCTTGAATCAAGAAATATTTAGTGGCTGCTTCAACTGCTCGGGGGTGATGGTGTTGAGCTATTAGAGGAATGATGGCAAGAGTATTTATTTCCAGGCCCATTCAGGCGAGTAGTCAGTGGGAGCTTGCGAAGGTGGTAGTAGTGCCTAAACCAATACCAAATAGCAGGGCGGTTAAGATGTAAGGGTTCATTAGCAAAGGAGGGATTTTAACCTTCGTGTTTGGGGTATGGGACCAAGAGCTTAGAATTAGCTGACTTTACTAGGAAATAGTGTAGTGGGAGCACCAGGAGTTTTGCTCTCCTTAGGCGGGGTTCGAGTCCCCCTTTTCTAAGAAGCGGGGGGGATTTGAACCCCCATAAGTCACTCTATCAAAGTGGCCCTTTACTTCAGGCACGGCTTCTTATCTATAGCTGGGGTGGCAAGCCAGCAAATGCAATGGGGAGGGCTAGGTGTCAGATAACCAGGGCCAGTGTAAGCGGGAGGAAGTTTTTTCAAATCAGATGTATGAGTTGATCGTAGCGGAATCGTGGGTAAGAGGCTCGAACTCATAAAAATAAGACAGACAGAAGGGCCGCTTTGGTTATTAGGTTTACTGCGGTGAGTTCAGGTAATATCGGAAAATGAGAGGCCCCTAAGAAGAGGGTGGCGGAAAGCGTATTTATAAGCAGGATATTGGCATATTCGGCCAGGAAAAATAGGGCGAATGGGCCACCTGCATATTCGACATTGAAGCCAGAGACTAGCTCGGATTCGCCTTCAGTAAGGTCAAAAGGTGCACGGTTTGTCTCCGCAAGGGTTGAAATATACCATATTGCGGCTAGTGGTCAAGCTGGGAGTAGTATTCAGACGCTCTCTTGAGCAATGTTGAAGGTCTGTAGGGTGAAACCTCCTGTAAAAATAATAGTACTTAATAGGATTAGGCCTAGACTAACTTCATATGAAATGGTTTGGGCTACAGCCCGAAGGGCCCCGATGAGGGCATATTTTGAATTTGATGCTCAGCCTGATCCTAGAATGGAGTAGACAGCGAGGCTTGATAGGGCTAAAATAAATAGAATTCCAAGGTTCAAGTCAATGACTGGGTATGGGAGAGGCATGGGGGCTCAAAGGGTCAAGGCAAGTGTGAGTGCGAGGAGGGGGGCGAGGAGGAAAAGTACGGGAGAGGAAGTGGAGGGGCGAACGGGCTCTTTAATAAAGAGCTTCACACCATCGGCGATGGGCTGTAACAGCCCGTAAGGTCCTACAATATTTGGGCCCTTTCGTAGTTGTATATACCCTAGTACTTTGCGTTCTAGAAGCGTGAGGAAGGCGACAGCTAATAGGACGGGGACAATGAAGGCCAAGGGGTTAAGAATATGGGTAATAAGGACTGAAATCATAGTTAAGGAGAGGACTTGAACCTCTGTAAAAAGGGCTTAGGTCTTTTGCATTCACCGGGCTCTGCCACCCCAACATGCCGTTCTCTCAGGCACGGGGGGTATGCCCTCTTGCCTACTTTAGTTGTCTTCACTAGGTGGGGGTGAGGCTTGCTTAGAGCAGGGGCCTCTTCTTTTCGGTCCTTTCGTACTAGAAAAGAGCACACCATAGATAGAAACTGACCTGGATTACTCCGGTCTGAACTCAGATCACGTAGGACTTTAACCGTTGAACAAACGGACCCTTAATAGCGGCTGCACCATTAGGATGTCCTGATCCAACATCGAGGTCGTAAACCCCCTTGTCGATATGGGCTCTAAAAGGGGATTGCGCTGTTATCCCTAGGGTAACTCGGTCCGTTGATCGGCATTGCCGGATCTTATTGGTCAGATATTCTGTTAATTAGAGCTGCGGCTCTTAATTGTAGGAGGGGGTGCTCCCTTTCCACGTGGGGGTTTTTTGTTTCCCCGCGGTCGCCCCAACCAAAGACATTAGGGAAGGATTCCATTAGTTCAGGCCCTTATGGGGGGTTACTTGACAGGATCTTCTTTGGTGTCTAAAGCTCCATAGGGTCTTCTCGTCTTATGTTTGTATCCCCGCTTCTGCACGGGGAGATCAATTTCATTGACTTGAAAGAGGAGACAGTTAAGCCCTCGTTGTGCCATTCATACAGGTCTTCATTTAAAAGACAAGTGATTGCGCTACCTTTGCACGGTCAAAATACCGCGGCCGTTAAACTAATAGTCACAGGGCAGGCGGGACCTCTTATTCTTTAGCTTTGCAAGAGGCGATGTTTTTGGTAAACAGGCGAGGCTTGATTTGTTTGCCGAGTTCCTTCTCTTTCTTTTAGTCTTTCCTGAGGTGCACACCTGTGTAGGGTTAACGGTTTATGTTTGAATTTTTTTCTGGTTGTTTGGGTTGTTGTTCAGGTCCCTCTTCGTTTGGGGTCGTTAATGCTCGGTGCGGGTTCGTTCCGAATTACATGTATGCAAGGAGAGAGGCTTGGCTCTCTTATTACTCATATTAGCAGGGTCCCTCCCATGTCTGCATGGGATGGCCCGGTAGGGAAGGGGGGAGTAAGAATTAATGATCAGGATAGAGAGGGGTAGTGATGTATTTGAGCTATAACGCTTTCTATTGGGATGGCTGCTTTTAGGCCCACCCAAATACTTACCTTTATTTAATTATGATCTTTTTCCTCCCGGAAAAGTTGTATCTTGTTTCAAAGGGGCTGTACCCCCTTTGAATAACTCTCACAGTTTCTTGTGGTATCAGGTGGGGTAATACTGAGGTGAATAAAGAATCTGAGAGGCTGAACTTCTATCCATTTCTCGGGCAACCAGCTATAACTAGGTTCGGTAGGTTTATCACCTCTACTCAAAGCTCATTCCACTCTTTTGCCACAGAGACGGGTTCGCCCTATAAATAGGCTGTCTTGGAGTAGCTCCCCTAGTTTCGGGGTGTCAAACTAAAGCACTCTTTGCTTGGGTCACGCTGGCTAAATCATGATGCAAAAGGTACGAGAATAAATCTCTGCTTTACTTAGCTTCACTGGGTTGTTTCATTTCTCTTTCAGCGATCCCTTGCGGTACTTTCTCTATTGCTCCTAAGTTCTTTTTCTGTCGCCCATACTAAAGGGGAAAAATGGTTTGTTTAATTAAAACACTTGTGCATTTGGGGTTATAAATAATGGTTGGTTGTTGTTGTGTTTGTGGGCTAGCTGTTGGGCGTCAGGGTGATCCGATTTGCACGGGTGTCTCTTCAGTGTAAGGGAAGTGTTATTCTATTTTAACTACACTCTGATATTACCAAGTGCACCTTCCGGTACCCTTACCATGTTACGACTTGCCTCCCCTCCGCGATTTTTGGGTTTTTAATTATTTAAAGTGATAGGCTTGGGGAGAGTGACGGGCGGTGTGTGCGCGCTTCAGGGCCGATTTCAGCGGAACACTCTATTTCCCGCTTACTACTAAATCCTCCTTCAGGCGCGTGTTTCAGTGCGCCGTCCGTGTTCCCTAATATAGGGAATGTAGCCCATTTCTTCCCCCTCCATGCGCTACACCTCGACCTGACGTTTTGGGTTGTACCAGTTGTGCTTACTTTTAGGCCTTCACAGGGTAAGCTGACGACGGCGGTATATAGGCGGGATAAACAAGGAAGGGTGAGGTTGAACGGGGGTTATCGGTTCTAGAACAGGCTCCTCTAGGGGGGTCTAAAGCACCGCCAAGTCCTTTGGGTTTTAAGCTGGTGCTCGTAGTTCCCAGGCGGGTAGGGTATGTGATATATTACCAAGGTTTAGGGCTAGGCATAGTGGGGTATCTAATCCCAGTTTGTGCCAGAGCTTTCGTGGGGTCAGGGGTTGTAAAGCTACCTTCGTGGTTGATCTTCTAGCCTTCGGATGCGTATAACAGCTTTGAAGGTGTGCGGCTTTAGTCTTTATTTTCCATAACCACTCTTTACGCCGAATGGTATCAACTTGGGTCTCTCGTATAGCCGCGGTGGCTGGCACGAGTTTTACCGGCCCTCTTAGCTTTAACTAAGTCAAGTTTTCACTTATGGCTTAATGTTTATCACTGCTGAGTTCCCTTGAGGGTGTGGCTAAGCAAGGTGTCATGGGCTTACAGATGTGTGCCTGATACCAGCTCCTTGCTCCCGGGCAGGGAGCTGTAGGGCATTCTCACAGGGGGGCGGATACTTGCATGTGTAAATTTGGCTAAAGTTGATAGTAAAGTCAGGACCAAGCCTTTGTGCGGGCGGGGCTTTCTAGGGCCCATCTTAACATCTTCAGTGTTATGCTTTAATTAAGCTACGCTAGC